GGGTCCCAATGGTTTGGACTTGAGTAGATTGAAAAAAGACATACAGCCTTGGCAAGAACGTCGTTCCGCGGAATATATGACTCATGCTCCTTTAGGTTCCTTAAATTCCGTGGGTGGCGTAGCTACAGAGATTAATGCAGTCAATTATGTCTCTCCTAGAAGTTGGTTAGCTACTTCTCATTTTGTTCTAGGATTCTTCCTATTTGTAGGTCATTTATGGCACGCGGGGAGAGCTCGCGCAGCTGCCGCAGGATTTGAAAAAGGAATTGATCGAGATTTTGAACCTGTTCTTTCCATGACTCCTCTTAATTGAGACATGAGATCCAATGAAATAGAAATCACTTTTATTTCACTATACATATTAGGTTGAGTCGCACAGGTCATATTGAAAAAAGTATTTTCTTTTCCTTTCTTTTTTTTTTTCTCATTTCTATCTAATCTTTTTTTTTTCGGGCTCGGCTATATCATCACTGAGCCCGAAAAAAAAAACCGAGTCAATAAAAATCAATAAAAGAAACAAATCCATTCGGCGAGAAAAAGGAGAGAGAGGGATTCGAACCCTCGATAGTTCTTTGTTTCGAACTATACCGGTTTTCAAGACCGGGGCTATCAACCACTCAGCCATCTCTCCAAAAGCTAATTTTTATTTTATCTTTATTCCACTGAATAGAACATGACCATATGAATTAATACCCTTTTATTATGTATCTATGGTAAAGATATCCGGTGTGAATCTATTGGTCTAGTTCTCTATCGGTATGTATATAGATGCATAATCCAACATGCCTTTTTGTGAAGTAAAAAAAACTACCCTCGATCCATGCCTCAAAAGGGGTGGTAAGCAGTCATAAAAAATCAATTGATTCATGATAAAACCCTTCATAATGCGTTTTTTTATTAAAAATTTTGGTCGATAAAGGGATCAAGGGGTTGGGGGATCAAATAGTATAGTTCTTTTGTTGGTAAATTGGAGGATTAGAAACATGACTATTGCTTTCCAATTAGCTGTTTTTGCATTAATAGCTATTTCATTCATTTTATTGATTAGTGTACCTGTTGTATTTGCTTCTCCTGATGGTTGGTCTAATAACAAAAATGTTGTATTTTCCGGTACATCATTATGGATTGGATTAGTATTTCTAGTGGGTATTCTTAATTCTCTCATTTCTTGAAGCTATTTATTCTAGATTGAAAAACGAAATGACCCCCCCGGAATTCTTTCGGATTGTGAGGCACTTTCAAAAAAACGGAATATATAAGTCCCTAAAAATAAAGAAAACTATAACATTATAGGGAGGGGTCAAACTTCCTCTATTTAAAAAATGTTATATCTTATACTTATATGGTGGTATATTGTAAAACTAAAAAAAAAACAATAAAATAAATAAAAATAAGAAAATAAATAGAATAAAATATAAAAATTGGAATACTCAATATGAATACTCTATTCATATTATATTAAAATATATATATTCTAAATATTCTAGAAATATATTCTATAATATTAGTATTTCAATTTAAAATACTATTCCTATTCATTTAATTAACTATTCATTTAATTAATAGATGTATTAATAGATTAATAGAAAAAAGAATTAATATATGATTAATTTATATAATTAATTATTAATAATTAATTATAAATTAGAACTTTATTTTTCTTAAAAATAAATAAAAATATTATATAGAATCGTAATTTGAATTCTATTATATAGAAAAAAAAAGAATCTATAATAATAGAAATATGTAATAATAGAAATATGAATTATTAAAAGAAACTAATATTAATATAAAATATTCTATTTAGAGAAGAATATATATAATATCTATTATATAATAGATATTATATATCTATATCTATTAAATAGAGATTTCGTAGAGATTTCTATTTCTAATTTATTTTGAATTCCCCCTACCCCTAATAGAGTATCAGACCCATCTTTCTACAAATAGAATCGATATATTACATTTCAAGTACAATAAAAAAATGCGGATATAGTCGAATGGTAAAATTTCTCTTTGCCAAGGAGAAGACGCGGGTTCGATTCCCGCTATCCGCCCCTGCTTATTTATGTATTTAATAGTTTAATTAATAGTTTAATAGTCATAGTATAAAAAATTATATAGAATTAACTGTGATAGTATAGTACTCCCTTTTTTCCTCTTGAACCCTCTTTTTTGTCAAAAATGTTGCGGAGACGGGATTTGAACCCGTGACCTCAAGGTTATGAGCCTTGCGAGCTACCAAGCTGCTCTACTCCGCGATAAAGAGAAGAATTGAAAACTAATGGATAAAAACAAAGATTGAATGCGTCCCTCTACCATATCTGTACAAATAGAATAAACCATTTATACAGAACGGTAAAGGGACCCTCCTATGATTATGATCGCTGATCATAAAAATGAATAAAAAAATTAAGAGAATTCTTCATCCTTACCAACTTGATCTTGTTGCACCGGGCAACAAACATGCATGAACCATTTCACGAAGTATGTGTCC